AACACGTGCGAGCCCCTTCTAATGGAAAAATAAAATTCAATGAGGATTTGGTTCATCCGACACGTACACGCCATGGACATCCCGCCCTTCTCTGTTCTATAAACTTGTATGTAACTATTGAGAGTGAAGATATTCGACATAATGTAAATATTCCAACCCAAAGCTTTCTTTTAGTTCAAAACGATCAATATGTAGAATCAGAACAAGTGATTGCTGAGATTCGCGCAGGAACATCCACTTTGAATTTTAAAGAGAAGGTTCGAAAACATATTTATTCTGACTCAGACGGAGAAATGCACTGGAACACCGATGTGTATCATGCACCCGAATTTACATACGGCAGTGTTCATCTATTACCAAAAACAAGTCATTTATGGATATTATTAGGAGGGCCGCGCAGATCCAGTCTAGTTTCACTTTCGATCCACAAGGATCAAGATCAAATGAGTGCGCATTCTCGTTCTGTCAAGAAAAGATCTACTTCTAACCTTTCAGGAACAAATGATCAGCCGAGAGAAAAATTCTTTACTTCAGCTTTTTCGGGTAAAAAAGAAGACAGGATTCCTGATTATTCAGACCTTATTCGAATTATCTGTACTGGTCGTTGTAATCTCGTAGATCCGACCGTTCTCTATCAGAATTCTGATTTAGTCTCAAAGAGGCGAAGAAATAGATTAATCATTCCACTCCAATCGATTCAAGAGCGCGAGAACGAACTAACGCCCCCTTCAGATATCTCGATTGAAATCCCCATCAATGGGATTTTCCGTAGAAATAGTATTCTTGCTTATTTGGACGATCCTCGATACAGAAGAAAGAGTTCGGGCATTACTAAATATGGGACTCTAGAAATGCATTCAATCATCAAAAAAGAGGATTTGATTGAGTATCGAGGAGGCCAGGAATTTAGGCCAAAATACCAAATGAAAGTGGATCGGTTTTTTTTCATTCCCGAGGAAGTCCATATATTACCTGGATCTTCGTACATAATGGTACGGAACAATAGTATCATTGGGATAGATACACAAATTACTTTAAATATAAGAAGCCGAGTAGCCGGGTTGGTCCGAGTGGAGAGAAAAAAAAAAAGAATTGAACTTAAAATCTTTTCTGGAGATATCCATTTTCCTGGAAAGACAGATAAGATATCCCGACATAGCGGCGTTTTGATACCACCAGGAACAGGAAAAAAAAATTCTAAGGAATCCAAAAAATGGGAAAATTGGATCTATGTTCAACGGATCACACCTAGTAAAAAAACGTATTTTGTTTTGGTTCGGCCTGTCGTCACATATGAAATAACGGACGGTATAACTTTAGGAACGCTTTTCCCCCCGGATCTGTTGCAGGAAAGGGATAATGTGAAACTTCGAGTTGTCAATTATATCCTTTATGGAAATGGTAAACCAATTCGAGGAATTTCTGATACAAATATTCAATTAGTTCGGACTTGTTTAGTATTGAATTGGGACCAAGACAGAAAAAGTTCTTCTAGTCAAGAAGCTCGTGCTTCCTTTGTTGAAATAAGGGCAAATGGGTTGATTCGACATTTCCTAAGAATCGACTTGCTGAAATCCACCATTTCATATATCGGAAAAAGGAATGATCCGTCGGGCTCAAGATTGCTCTCGGATAATGGATCCGATTGCACCAAAATCAATCCGTTTTCTTCGATTTATTCCAAGGCAAGAATTCAACAACCCCTTAATCAAAATCAAAGAACTATTCATACATTGTTGAATAAAAATACGGGATTCCAATCGTTGATAATTTTGTCATCATCCAATTGTTTTCGAATGGGTCCACTCAACGATGTAAAATATCACAATCACAATGTGATACACAAGGTGATAAAAGAATCAATTCAAATTACAAAAGATCCTGTAATTCCAATTAAGAATTCGCTGGGGCCTTTAGGAACAGCCCTTCTAATTCTAATTGCAAATGTTTCTTCATTTTACCATTTAATAACTCATAATCAGATCTTGGTAAATAACTATTTGCAACTTGACAATTTAAAACAGACTTTTCAAGTAATTAAATTTAAATATTATTTAATCGATGAAAATGAGAAAATTTATAACCCCGACCCATGCAGTAACATTATTTTCAATTTGAATTGGTATTTTCTCCATCCCAATTATTGTCAAGAAACATCTACAATAATGAGTCTTGGGCAGTTTATTTGTGAAAATATATGTATAGCCAAAAACGTACCACACCTAAAATCGGGCCAAGTTATACTTGTTGAAGTTGACTCTGTAGTAATACGATCAGCTAAGCCCTATTTGGCCACTCCAGGAGCAACCGTTCATGGCCATTATGGGGGAATCCTGTACGAGGGGGATACTTTAATTACATTTATATATGAAAAATCGAGATCCGGCGATATAACTCAGGGGCTTCCAAAAGTAGAACAGGTGTTAGAAGTGCGTTCGATTGATTCAATATCGATGAATCTAGAAAAGAGGATTGAGGGTTGGAACGAACGTATTCCAAG